AAAAAGAAAAAAAAAAGAAGTATATAAAACAAGCAAAAATAAGCATCCAACCGGAAAATCCGATTATACATCCGCAATTAATAAGGACTTCCATATTAATAACACAATCAATTCTTAGGAAATATATTCTATTACCATCATTGATAATAGCTAAAAATATTGGGCGTATCTTATTATTCCAATTTCCCGAATGGTCTAAGGATTTCGAAAATTGGAGTAAGGAAAGGCATGTTAAATGTACTTGCGACGGTGTTCAATTATCTGAAAAAGATTTGCCAAAAGACTGGTTAACCGCAGGTATTCAGATAAAGATTCTATTTCCTTTCTATCTGAAGCCTTGGTATAGATCGAAACTAAAATCACCTCAAATAGATGGACTTAAAAGGAAAAAGACAGAAAAAAAAAAGAAGTTTTGTTTTTTAACTGTGTGGGGAAAGACAACTGAACAGCCTTCTGGGCCGCTCCAAAAAAAACCTTCGTTTTTTTTACCTATTTTTAAAGAGCTCATAAGAAAAATTTTAAAATTGAAAACAAATTTGTTTTTTTATTTCAAAATGTTGAAAGAAAGAAAAAAATGGATTAACAAAGGTGTTCTCTTTATAACCAGACTAATAAATGGCCCCTCAAAAAAGAATCAAATTATTTTATTTGGGTTAAGTGAAATAGATGAATGGGGGGAAACTAAAAATGAAAAAAATTTGATAAAAACTAATGAGATAATTTACGAATCGCCTATTCCAACTCTACCTAAAACTTGGACAAAAGATTCGCTAACAGAAAAAAAAATGAAAGATCTGAATACTCGCACACGTACAATAAGAAATCGACTAGAACAAATTATAAAAGATAAGACAAACGAATTTGGAACTACTCAGATAAAAAATAAGTTTAACAAAAAAAGTAATATCATCAAAAGATTAGCATATCAAATTACTCGATTAAGCTTTAACTCTCATTATTTTAGCCAAGTTTTCATTGAAAGAATATATAGTCAGAACCTGCTAGGCCCTATTAATAGAATAATAATGAAAGCAAAACTTTTTTTTTCTTTTGAATCCAGAAAGAAAAAAATGGATAACTATATTTACAAGAATGAAGCAAAAAAAAAAGTAATTCACTTTCAAAAGTCATTTTTTTATATCTCTATTAGTAATAAAAATTCAAAACCCAAAAATGACTTAACTTCTTTATCACAAGCGTATGTAGTATATAAATTATCCCAAAATCAAGCTATTAACTTAGACAACCTAAGATTTAAATCCGCACTTCAATATCATCAAACATCTCTTGTTCTTAAGGATGAAATAAAGGGTTATTCTTTTGGAGTCCAAGATAGAGCAGAATTAATGCTTCTGAATTATGGAAGAAATCACTGGAAAAATTGGTTACGGGATCACTATCAATATAATATATCTCATATTAGATGGTCGGGATTGGTACCAACAAAATGGAAAAAAAAACTGAATCACAACTCTAGTAGACAAAATCAAAATTTAGATGAAAAAGAAAATTATTATGAATTAGCTTCATTATCAAAGCGGAAGCAGAATCTAAAAAAAAACTATCAATATGATCTCTTATCATATAAATCTATTAATTATGAAAATAAGAAGAACGCATATATTTCTCTTTTACCATCAAAAGTAAACAATAACCAAAAAATTTCCTATAATTACAACACCGATAAAAGCAAATTGTTTAGGTTAGGAGGTAATAATTATCTAGGCGAAGGTGCTATTCTGGGTATGGAGAAACAGCCTTATTTTGATTCCGAAATGCTCTACTTTTGTCTTAGAAAAAGGGTCGATATTGAAACCTGGATACAGGCCAATATCAAGAATACTAAGACAATGAATTATCAACTAATTGAAAAAATCGATAAGAGAAGCTTTTTTAATTGGCTGGGACTGAACAAAGAATTTCCTATTTTGAATCTCGAACTTTGGTTCTTACCCGAATTGATACTCCTTTATAATACATATAAACTAAAACCATGGATCATACCAATAAAATCACTTTTTATTGAAAAAAAGAATATCGCTTTAAAGAAAAAACCTCATTTTTTTATAGCATCTAATGAATTAGAAAATCGAAATGAAGAAAAAAGAAAGGTATACCCACGGAATCTTGGGTCTGTTCTATTAAAACAAAAAGACGGTGGTTCAGACTATGGTGCGGAATCCGATATAAAAAATCGGATAACTGAAAGCGCTATGGACGAAGACCTCGATTTCTTCCTAACAAGACATTTGATTGTTCAATTGAGGTGGCCCTATTCTTATGAGATAAGCGTATTGAAAAATATCAAAGTATATTGCCTCTTGCTTAGTTTGAGAAATCCAAGAGAAAGCGCTCTATCTGCTATTCAAACAAGAGAAATGCAGCTGGATATAGTGCCGAATTTAAAGTATGTTACAGAATGGCTACAAAAGGGAGTATTTTTTATCGAGCCAGTTCGTCTGTCTGTAAATAATTCCGGACAATTTCTTATGTATCAAACACTACATGTTTCTTTGGTTCAGAAGAAGAAATCCAAAACGAATGAAAGGTATCGAGAAAACATTTATTTTTCAAAATCAATTGCAAAACAGCAAAAAAACATTGGAAATAGAGACATAGAAAATAAAAATTATGGTTTACTTGTTCTTGAAACTCTTTTATCGCCGAGACATCGAAGAGAGTTAAGAATTCGAATTTCTTTCAATTCAAAAAAAAATAAAGGTATAGATCTAAATAGGGTATTTTCCAGCGAAAACAGTGTTAAAATTTATGGTCATTTTTTGTTTGAAAGCTACTGTCTTGATCAATTAAAATTTTTTGTTTGGCCGAATTGTCGATTAGAAGATTTAGCTTGTATGAATCGCTATTGGTTTAATACTAATAATGGGAGTTCTTTCAGTATGTTAAGAATAAATATGTATCCATAATCCATAATTCGAAAATTAGAAATGTATGATAAGCTATTTTTCTATTTATATTATGTCCTGTAACCCACCTTCTATATTCAAATAAATAAAAAACAAACACACAAAGAAACAGACATGGATACGTATTATCTTGCATTGTATTCGAATACATGAATAGTAATTCACTGATTATCAATTATTAATTAATTCAATCTATAAATGAATCAAAAGATTTTTATTATTTTAAGTTAAATTTTAAATATCTTTTATCTTTTATGTTATAAGTTCCACATTATATTATTATTACTGATCCGTAAAATTCATATCATATTTTTAAAAGGTTGGAGAAGATTTGCTTTTATGGTAAAAAATTCATTTTTCTCAGTTATTTCACAAGAAGAAGAAAAAAAAGAAGAAAGCAAGGGATCCGTTGAATTTCAAGTAGTTAATTTCACTAATCAAATCCGAAGACTTACTTCACATTTGGAATTGCACAAAAAAGATTATTTATCTCAAAGAGGTCTAAAAAAAATTCTGGGGAAACGCCAACGTCTGTTGGCTTATTTGTCAAAAAAAAATGGAATACGTTATAAAGAATTAATTGATCGATTGGATATTCGGGAGCCAAAAAGTCGTTAATTTCAAGAACGTAACTTTTATTTTTTAATTTATTCGTTATTGGATCATGAATTTCTTTTTGTTTTTTTTGCAATTCCTGGAAAAATAAATCAAGGAAAAACCTATGAATGTACCAGTTATAAGAAATGACCTTATGATAGTAAGTATGGGTCCTCACCACCCATCAATGCACGGCGTTCTTCGACTCATCATTACTCTAGATGGTGAAGATGTTGTTGACTGTGAACCAATATTAGGGTATTTGCACAGAGGAATGGAAAAGATTGCAGAAAATAGAACAATTATACAATATCTACCTTATGTAACGCGTTGGGATTATTTAGCTACTATGTTCACCGAAGCCATAACCGTAAATGCGCCGGAACAGTTAGGCAATATTCAAGTACCTAAAAGAGCCAGCTATATCAGAGTAATTATGTTAGAATTGAGTCGTATAGCTTCTCATTTATTATGGCTTGGCCCTTTTATGGCAGATATTGGTGCACAAACTCCCTTCTTCTACATTTTCAGAGAACGAGAATTAATATATGATCTGTTCGAGGCTGTTACCGGTATGAGAATGATGCATAATTATTTTCGTATCGGAGGAGTAGCGGCCGATTTACCATACGGTTGGATAGATAAATGCTTTGATTTCTGCGACTATTTTTTAACCGGAATTTCAGAATATCAAAAACTTATTACACGCAATCCTATTTTTTTAGAACGGGTTGAGGGAGTAGGAATTTTGAGTAGAGAGGAAGCACTAAATTGGGGCTTATCAGGGCCAATGCTCCGAGCTTCCGGAATACAATGGGATCTGCGTAAAGTTGATCGTTATGAGTGTTACGATGAATTTGACTGGGAAGTCCAATGGCAAAAAGAAGGAGATTCGTTAGCTCGTTATTTAGTAAGGATCAGTGAAATGGAGGAATCTATCAAAATTATTCAACAAGCTCTGGAAGGAATTCCAGGGGGCCCCTATGAAAATTTAGAAATACGATGTTTTGATAAAGTAGACGATCCCCAATGGAATGATTTTGAATATCGTTTTATAAGTAAAAAGACCTCTCCCACTTTTGAATTAGCGAAACAAGAACTTTATGCGAGAGTCGAAGCCCCAAAGGGAGAATTGGGAATATTTCTGCTAGGAGATGAAAATATTTTTCCTTGGAGATGGAAAATTCGCCCACCGGGTTTTATCAATTTGCAAATTCTTCCTCAGTTAGTTAAAAGAATGAAATTGGCTGATATTATGACGATACTAGGTAGTATAGATATCATTATGGGAGAAGTTGATCGTTGAAATGATAATTGATACAACAGAAGTACACGATATCAATTCTTTTTCAAAATTGGAATCCTTAAAAGAGGTGTATGAGACCCTATGGATGCTTATCCCTATTTTGACTCTTGTAGTGGGAATCACAATTAGTATACTAGTTATTGTGTGGTTAGAAAGAGAAATTGCTGCAGGGCTACAACAACGTATTGGACCTGAATATGCCGGACCTTTTGGAATTCTCCAAGCTCTAGCAGATGGTACAAAACTACTTTTCAAAGAAAACCTTCTTCCATCTAGAGGCGATACTTATTTATTCACTATCGGACCATCCATAGCAGTCATATCAATTCTATTAAGTTATTCAGTAATCCCTTTTGGTTATCGTCTTGTTCTAGCCGATCTCGATATTGGTGTTTTTTTATGGATCGCTATTTCAAGTATTTCTCCAATTGGCCTTCTTATGTCAGGATATGGATCGAATAATAAATATTCTTTTTTAGGTGGTTTACGAGCTGCTGCTCAATCTATTAGTTATGAAATACCATTAACTCTATGTGTGTTATCAATATCTCTACGTGCGATTCGTTGAGACATTTTCCCTAGTTTCTTTATCGTTGGAAAGAAATTGCCTTAATGACGGAAATCAATTCATTTTTTTGTTCTTCAACTTGAATGATGAACACAATCAGATAGTTCTATGAGTGAAAGAAAACTGCTTAGAAATTTGCAGTAAAAATCGTAAGTCTCATTTCCTATGTACAAGGATTAAATGTAAACATAAGCATTGTTTACCCCAAGATTGGTTGATTTATCATCCTGACTTGAAGCGGGTTTAAAAAACTTGATGTGGTTTTTACTATCGTTTGGATCTATATTCCCATTTAAGAATAAGTTGATAAAAACTAAGTGGGTGGTTTAGAAACACCAAGGTACACAAAGGATTAGTAATAGAGATTATGCAAATTACACAAAGTAGCATTTTCGCATAATAAAGAATGCCCATTGGGTCTTTAAATTGGTAGAAATGATAAGGTAGTACTTCCCATGATTCCGATCCAGAGTATGCCCCTACCCACTGAAACACAAAAATTATCAGGAACGAAAGAATCCTTTTTTAAAGTACCCCACCTGTTTATGTTTTGAGAAAGAAGAATAGGAATGAACAAAAAAAATTAATTACAAGAAAAAAAGATCGATCTTTTTTTCTTGTATATAAGCCATCTATTTTAGAGATAAAAGTTCTGTAACAATTGAGAAGTTAATGGAATATTAATTATTTTTCGTAATCGAAAATGGCTGGGTTGAAATATTTCTATAATATTATAATAATACTAAAAATATTACTAAAAAGAGTATTTTATTGCCGGATTAAGTTATTACTCAAAAAATAAAAAATTGAAATAAAGGATGAGATTAATTCAGAAATACTATTTTTAGAGCAGACGGAATTACATTGGCCTAATTCAGGACTTTTTTAATCGACTTTGACTCTATCTAGCATACAAATATATCACGTTAAATTTAAATAATACTAACCCAGTCCTTAAATTTCTTTAAGCTCCTCGAGGAGCCGTATGAGGTGAAAATCTCATGTACGGTTCTGTAATAGCGAGAGTGACAGTAATGTTATCACCGACTATGATTATCTAACAGTTCAAGTACAGTTGATATAGTAGAAGCGCAATCGAAATATGGTTTGTGGGGGTGGAATTTGTGGCGTCAACCTATAGGGTTTATCGTTTTTCTAATTTCTTCCCTCGCAGAATGTGAGAGGTTACCCTTCGATTTACCAGAAGCAGAAGAAGAATTAGTAGCCGGGTATCAAACCGAATATTCAGGTATCAAATTTGGTTTATTTTATGTTGCTTCCTATCTAAATCTATTAGTTTCTTCATTTTTTGTAATAGTTCTTTACTTAGGTGGTTGGAATTTGTCTATTCCATATATATTCTTTCCTGAACTTTTTGAAAAAGCAGGCGGAGTCTTTGGAACGATACTGGGTATTTTTATTACATTAGTTAAAACTTATTTGTTTTTGTTCATTCCTATTACAACAAGATGGACTTTACCTAGGCTGAGAATGGACCAATTATTAAATCTTGGATGGAAATTTCTTTTACCTATTTCTCTCGGTAATCTATTATTAACAACTTCTTCTCAACTCCTTTCGCTCTAACTATCCGAGTTTATACTTAGCCTTATTTGAAACAAGAGAAGGAAAAAACCATAAAATTATTCATATCTATTCACTCTATGTTCCCTATGGTAACTGGGTTCATCAATTATGGTCAACAAACAGTACGAGCGGCAAGGTACATCGGTCAAGGTTTTATGATTACCTTATCCCACGCAAATCGTTTACCTGTAACGATTCACTATCCTTATGAGAAATTGATTCCATCGGAGCGTTTCCGTGGGCGAATTCACTTTGAGTTTGATAAATGCATTGCTTGTGAAGTATGCGTTCGCGTATGTCCTATAAATTTACCTGTTGTTGATTGGAAACTACAAACTGCGATCCGCAAGAAACAATTGCTTAATTACAGTATTGATTTTGGAATCTGTATATTTTGTGGTAATTGCGTTGAGTATTGTCCCACAAATTGTTTATCAATGACTGAAGAATATGAACTTTCAACTTATAATCGTCACGAATTGAATTATAATCAAATTGCTTTGGGTCGTTTACCGATGCCAGTAATTGACGATTACACAATTCGAACAATTTTGAATGCGCCTCCAATAAAAAACGGATAAGCTCCCTTTTAGAAAAAATTTTGACTTTTTTTGATCTAAAGGAACTTTTTGAACTACTGAATTGCCCCCTTAAAAAATAAGGCTATTGGTGGTCCATTTATTGGATATACACATCCATTCTTTCAATTCAAAATATCTACCCTGGATAATTTTACTTTTTCCTGGTCCGATCAATAAGGTCATGAAACATTTCGATTTTTTATTTCTTATTTTTTATTATATATAATGGATTTACCGGGACCAATACATGATTTTATTTTAGTCTTTCTGGGATTAGGTCTTATATTAGGAGGTCTAGGAGTAGTATTATTTAATAATCCAATTTATTCCGCCTTTTCATTGGGATTAGTTCTTGTTTGTATATCCTTATTCTATATTTTATCAAATTCCCATTTTGTAGCCGCTGCACAACTTCTTATTTATGTAGGCGCGATAAATGTTTTAATCATATTTGCTGTAATGTTTATTAATGGTTCAGGATATTACAAAGATTTCCAGTTTTGGACTATTGGAGATGGGATTACTTCAGTGATTTGTACAAGTATTTTTGTTTCACTAATTACTACTATTCCAGATACGTCATGGTACGGGATTATTTGGACTACAAGATCAAACCAGATTTTAGAACAAGATTTGATAAGTAATAGTCAACAAATTGGGATTCATTTATCAACCGATTTCTTTCTTCCATTTGAACTCATTTCAATAATTCTTTTATTTGCTTTGGTAGGTGCAATTGCTGTAGCTCGTCAGTAACAATCTAACGATCAATTCAAATTCTTCTTTAGTCTATTTCATCTATTTTCCTTTAATTTCAAAATTGTTCTATAGATAAGATTAAGAAATACTTCTAGTTCCATCGATTACCAATATATTTCTTTGTCTTTGTTCTGTACTTTTTTTAGATTCTAATCACTCGAATCCGTTGAGTTGTTGTTTATATTGAAATGAATCAAGATTGAGAAGGAGTCGGTCAATGATGCTTGAGTATGTACTTGTTTTGAGTGCCTATTTATTTTCCATCGGTATCTACGGATTGATCACGAGCCGAAATATGGTTAGAGCGCTTATGTGTCTTGAACTTATCCTAAATGCAGTTAATATAAACTTCGTAACATTTTCTGATTTTTTTGATAGACGCCAATTAGTAGGAGATATTTTCTCAATTTTTGTCATAGCTATTGCAGCCGCTGAAGCGGCTATTGGACTAGCAATTGTTTCATCAATTTATCGTAATAGAAAATCAACTCGTACCAATCAATCCAATTTGTTAAATAGGTAATATGCATTCCACAAGTAGCAACCTTTATCAAATAGAAAATCAAATTACTTATTCTTCAATATTATGATATAAAATATGGGTTCATATTCCTATTTTCGAAAATTTATTAAATAAAAGTATCTTGGTGTTTTCCCATAAACCGACCCATAAATCCATTTTGGATAAAATTTTTGGTAAATCATTGGTTCATCTGATATCTAAATACATGATTCATGTACAAGTTTATTCGATCGAAAATTTATGACATTCAAAAATTTAGAGATAAAATGTCACACTCAGTAAAGATTTATGATACATGTATAGGATGTACTCAATGTGTTCGAGCTTGCCCCACAGATGTATTAGAAATGATCCCTTGGGACGGGTGTAAAGCTAAACAAATAGCATCCGCTCCAAGAACAGAGGACTGTGTTGGTTGTAAACGATGTGAGTCCGCTTGTCCAACGGATTTCTTGAGTGTTCGGGTTTATTTATGGCATGAAACAACTCGTAGCATGGGTCTAGCTTATTGATACGTTCCAAAAAAACTGCACTAATCCATTTTTTCACCGACAAAAACCCGTGCTCAAAATAATATATAGTTTATACTTTTTTTTTAGTACGGGTTTTTTATGGTCGAAATGTATCTTATCTTTACCACGACTTTTTTTCCTTGGTTAACAATAATTGTAGCTTTTCCGATATCTGCGGGTTCCTTAATTTTCTTTCTTCCCCAAAAAGGAAATAAAATAATTCGGTGGTATACTTTGTTTATATGTATCTTAGAGCTTCTTTTAATCACCTATGCATTCCGTTATCATTTTCGATTCGACGATCCTTTAATACAACTAGCAGAAGAGTATAAATGGATTAGTTTTTTTTCTTTTTACTGGAGATTAGGAGTAGATGGACTTTCTATAGGGCCTATTTTATTGACGGGATTTATTACCACTTTAGCTACTTTAGCGGCTTGGCCCGTTACTCGAGATTCACGATTTTTCCATTTCTTGATGTTAGCAATGTATAGTGGTCAAATAGGATTATTTTCTTCGCGAGACCTTTTGCTTTTTTTTATCATGTGGGAGTTAGAATTGATTCCGGTTTATTTACTTGTATCCTTATGGGGAGGAAAGAAACGTCTATACTCCGCGACAAAGTTTATTTTGTACACTGCAGGAGGTTCCATTTTTCTATTAATGGGAGTTCTGGGTATTGGTTTATATGGTTCCAATGAACCTACATTAAATTTTGAAATATTAGCTAATCAATCGTATCCTGTGGCATTGGAAATAATAGTCTATATTTTATTTCTTATTGCTTTTGCTGTCAAATTACCAATTATACCCCTACATACTTGGTTACCAGACACCCACGGGGAAGCCCATTACAGTACGTGTATGCTTCTAGCTGGAATTTTATTAAAAATGGGAGCATATGGGTTGGTTCGGATCAATATGGAATTATTACCCCGCGCTCATTCTATATTTTCTCCATGGTTGATAATGGTAGGTACGATCCAAATAATCTATGCAGCTTTAACGTCCCTTGGCCAACGTAATTTAAAAAAACGAATAGCTTATTCTTCTGTATCTCATATGGGTTTCATAATTATCGGAATTGGCGCTAGTACTGATACGGGCCTCAACGGAGCTCTTTTACAAATAATCTCTCATGGATTTATTGGTGCCGGACTTTTTTTCTTGGCAGGAACAGGTTATGATCGAATACGTCTTATTTATCTCGACCAAATGGGTGGGATAGCTATCCTAATGCCAAAACTATTCACGATGTTCAGTATATTATCGATGGCTTCTCTTGCATTACCGGGCATGAGTGGTTTTGTTGCTGAATTGATAGTCTTTTTTGGAATAATAACAAGTCAAAAATACCTTTTCCTGACAAAAGTACTAATTGCTTGTGTAATGGCCATCGGAATGATATTAACTCCTATTTATTCATTATCTATGTCACGCCAGATGTTCTATGGATACAAACTATTTAATGTTCCAAACTTTTCGTTTTTAGATTTGGGACCACGAGAATTATTTGTTTCTATCTCCATCTTTATACCCGTAATAAGTATTGGTATTTACCCAGATTTCGTTTTTTCATTATCTGTTGATAAAGTTCAAAGTATTTTATGTAAATATTTTTATAGATAATTTTTTTTATAGAAAAAAAAGTGATGATTTCTTATGCATTGGACAAGAAAAAGATATCTTTTTGACTCAGTAACTCATTAATAGAAACCTAATTTAACTGGATTATAGTTAAGCTTTGTGAGAGCCATTTGAATCAAGTATTGTATTGATTCAAACGGCTCTTGACGACTTAGACCAGAATTTCGTATAGGTATCTAGGTCATTTTCTATCTCTAATCATTAGGCCCTTTTTTTACGTAGATGTTAATAGAAATGAACCATAACTATGAAGCCCTATTCCTAAGAGATTGACCCCAAAATAACATATCCAAATTATAAAAAAACCCATAGAAGCTACAATTGCAGAATTTTGAACTTTCCTATTTGGATTTGTTCGAGTATGCAAATAAATCGCAAATATAGTCCAAGTAATAAAGGCCCAAGTTTCTTTTGGGTCCCAATTCCAATACGATCCCCAGGCCTCATTAGCCCAGACTGCTCCCGAAAGAATACCCATAGTTAAAAAGATAAACCCTAGGCTAATAAGACGATAACTCCAATGATCCAATTGTTGAATCAATTGGGATCGGTAATAATTCTTAGTATAAACAAAAGAGAAGTTTTGTAAAATATTTCTTCTTTTATTCGTATATTGGATCTCACGAAAGTCAAATAACTCATTCAAAAAAAAGGAGCTATTACCAAAAATTTGGATGTCTTTTCGAAATGTAATGACTAGAAGAGATACTGATAATAATGATCCACATAAAAGAGCTGCATAACCCCCTAACATCATGCTTACGTGCATCATTAACCACTGGGATTGAAGAGCGGGTACTAATATTGTGGATTGATGCATTTCAGTTAAAAGACCCGAAGTGGCAAATCCTTGAGTAAAAATAGCGCTTGGTGCGGTTATTGCTCGTAAGTTTTTTTTGTGTTTTTTAAAATAGGGAACCATATGAATAATAGAAAAACTCCACGAAAGAAAGAGTAATGATTCACATAAATCATTTAATGGAAAATTTTGTGAATAAATCCAACGAGTGATTAATAATCCTGTTATACAGAAAAAAATAGCTATTATACCTCGTTCAGACGAATTATAGAGTACTCTCATTTCATCGACTACTAAGGTTATCAAATAAATAGTAATTACAATTGAAACTAGGGAAAAGGAAATATGAATTAATATATGTTCTAAAGTAAAAAATATCATATCCATTTTAAAAATAATGTACCGGAATTGAATTTATTATAGGACTTATAGTATCTATTTTAGACGATAACGTGCCGCTACTCGGATTCGAACCGAGATGCTCAAGCACTGCTTCCTAAGAGCAGCGTGTCTACCAATTTCACCATAGCGGCTTAAATGATACTAAGCTTTTTTTGTGAAAGTGTCGAGATTTAATCAATTCAGTTGAGTAAATAAAAAGAAAAAGCGCTACCCCCTACCCGAGAAAATACTAAAAAATCGTGCAAAACGGGGAGATGGGAGAAAGCAAAATCCCCACCTCCGAAATGAGAAAAATACTAAAAAAGTTCGTTAAAACCTTCTATCGTCTTTCTTGTGTGTATTTTTTTCGCGACAAAATATTGCTTTCATAATTGGATAGTATGGAAGAATTTTTTTATACCCTCAAAGAAGTTCCATTTACTCTTTAATATTGATTGCATTAGATAATAAAAATTTTGTAGTCATATTCTACACTAAATTAATATCTGTACGATTCATATTATTCTAATCTTAATCTTGTATTATTTAGTTGTCGGGACAAAAAAACCCTTTGAATTACCAGTAGAAATAGATTTAGCTAATGAAAATGCTTTTAACGCTGCCCAATATCCTTCCTTTTTCCACAAACTTTTATGAATACGCTTTTTTGTAATAGAAGTACGTTTTTTTGGAACTGCCATTCGAAATTTAAGAGATTTCTCAGTATTATCGTTGGATGTGAAAGACATCTATTGTTCAAAACTAATCCTTCTTCATTCTCTATCTATCAATAGATCCTAACGTGATAAAAAAAAGATATACGAAGTTTACCGAAACAATTACTAAATAAAAAAGTATCCTATGTTAAAAAATGGGTTTAAATGAAAAAGAACCAAAGCTTATATTTCTATTTACATTTTTTTAGTTATTTATCTTTATATATGATATATGGAATAAAATTCAGCAAAAAGTTTAAAAACCCAACTTTACTTTTAACTAATTTCTATTAATTAGATTTTAAAATAGAAAGTTTAGATTCATTTTATTTTAAATCTAAATAGTCTATTTTCACGAATAACTTCATTGTGTTATTTGATTAATTTCCATTTCTTGATTTGAAGAAAAATGGATAATAATTCAAAATAAACATTTTTGAGTTCTTACCTATTTTTAGAAATTCTTTTAGAATTAGTATTAGTATAGGATCTGGTGAATTAGAACCAATTTTGAAAGACATTTTTTTATGGAACATACAATGGAACATACATACGAATATGCATGGATCATACCTCTGCTTCCACTTCCAGTTCCGCTGGGAATAGGATTAGGGCTTATCTTTTTTCCGACGGCAACAAAAAATATTCGTCGTATGTGGTCTTTTCATAGTGTTTTTTTATTAAGTATAGTTATGGTTTTTTCAGCCGACTTATCTATTCAACTAGTAAATAGGAGTTCCATCTTTCAATATATATCGTCTTGGACCATCAATAATGATGTTTCCTTAGAGTTTGGCTACTTGATCGACCCACTTACTTCTATTATGTCAATATTAATCACTACCATTGGAGTTTTGGTTCTTATTTATAGTGATAATTATATGTTTTATGATCAAGGATACTTGAGATTTTTTGCTTATATGAGTTTTTTCAATGCGTCTATGTTGGGATTAGTTACTAGTTCTAATTTGATACAAATTTATATTTTTTGGGAATTAGTTGGAATGTGTTCTTATCTATTAATAGGTTTTTGGTTCACACGACCGCTTGCTGCAAATGCTTGCCAAAAAGCATTTGTGACTAATCGTGTAGGGGATTTTGGTTTATTATTAGGAATTTTAGGTCTTTATTGGATAACAGGTAGTTTCGAATTTCGAGATGTGTTTGAAATCTTCAATAACTTGATTTCGAATAATGGGGTCAATTTAGTTTTTGGAACTTTTTGTGTTTTACTATTATTTTCTGGTGCAGTTGCTAAATCCGCCCAATTCCCCCTTCATGTATGGTTACCTGATGCTATGGAGGGGCCTACTCCTATTTCAGCTCTTATCCATGCTGCTACTATGGTAGCAGCTGGAATTTTTCTTGTAGCTCGGCTTTTTCCCCTTTTCATATCCGTACCCTATGTACTAAATTTAATATCTTTCCTAAGCACACTAACAGTACTATTAGGAGCTACTTTAGCTATTGCTCAAAAAGATATTAAAAGAAGTTTAGCCTATTCTACAATGTCTCAATTGGGTTATATGATGTTAGCCTTAGGTATGGGGTCTTATCGAACAGCTTTATTTCATTTGATTACTCATGCTTATTCCAAAGCATTATTGTTTTTAGGTTCTGGCTCCATTATTCATTCAATGGAGGCTATTGTTGGCTATTCTCCAAATAAAAGTCAAAACATGGGTCTTATGGGTGGTTTAATAAAATATGTGCCAATTACAAAAACTGCTTTTTTTTTCGGTACACTTTCTCTATGTGGTATTCCTCCTCTTGCTTGTTTTTGGTCCAAAGATGAAATTCTTAATGATAGTTGGTTGTATTCACAGATTGTTGGAATACTAGCTTGTTCCACGGCAGGATTGACGGCATTTTATATGTTTCGAATATATTTACTTACTTTTGAAGGGCATTTAAACATTAATTTTCAAAATTATAGTGGAAAAACAGGTAGTTTGGCCTATTCCATATCTTTATGGGGTAAAGACAGTCCAAAAACGAAAAAAAAGCAAATAAGTTTAGTAACTTTATTACCATTACCAATGAAGAGTAACACTGACACTTCTTTTTTTTCAAGAAAGACGTCTCGACTAAATAATA